TATGTAGGAGAGATGGCCGAGTGGTTGAAGGCGTAGCATTGGAACTGCTATGTAGGCTTTTGTTTACCGAGGGTTCGAATCCCTCTCTTTCCGTACCTTCATCTAATTCACTGATCTTACTAACCAAAAGAGTAAAATATATAAAATGATATTCCAACACAAAACAGTTAGACCTTTCTTTGATATATATTTTATTCCTAATTACTGTGTCACGGAAAATACTGAAAGGAAAAGAGTATACAAGGAATGAAAACCTCCCTCCGTTCTATGATACCTAAATCGGAGAAAAATCCGGATCAAACTCTTATTATCTTAACCTTAGGTTAATTTACTTCGACGAAAGGGATCAAAGTTGTCCGAACCCTTGTGATTTTTTATTTTCTTTTCGTTAGGTTTAGGTCTGGCGCGAATAATATTCTACGACTAGCAATTCATTTATTTTCAAACCGACCCATTTACTATCTATTATTTGATTGACTAATCCTTTATATTGGAATGGTTGAAGAGTCAAATGTTTTGGCATTTCGTCCTGAGAGGATGAATCGAAAGAATTTTGAATCAGAGCTCTAGAGTTTTGTTCATCCCTCGCCGTAATAATATCTCGGGGTTTGCAGCGATAACTTGGTATATCTACTATACGACCATTGACTAAAATATGTCTATGGTTAACCAATTGACGGGCTCCAGGAATAGTCGGAGCCATACCCAATCGAAAAAGGATGTTATCCAAGCGCATTTCAAGTAATTGGAGTAAAACCTGACCTGTTGACCCCTTGGCTTTGCCGGCGATACGAACGTATTTAAGTAATTGTCGTTCTGTAAGACCATAATGAAAACGCAACTTTTGTTTTTCTTCTAGACGAATACGATATTGAGATTTTTTAACGGAACGTGATTGGTTTCTAAGATCACTTCCGGCTCTAGGCCTTTTATTAGTTAGTCCCGGTAAAGCTCCCAGGCGGCGTATTTTTTTGAAACGAGGTCCCCGGTAACGCGACATAAAGACTCCTTATTCTTATTTATATTGAATTCTTATTGATGAAATTTCATTTTACAGAATAAACCTAAACTAAAACTGAACTAAATGATAAATGAAGCGAAGTTTACGGAAGTAGTGTACTTGTACTCTAAAGAATAATTAGATGAATAAATATCCAGACCTTTCTATTCTATATATATATTCTATATATATTCTATATAAAGATTCTATATAGATAAAAAATAGATAAAAGGGATTCTTTTCATGGCATAGTTGTAAGTTCCTATAAGATAAAAAATATATTTTTCAATATTATTTGATTTTGGATTTCAAAAGGGCATTCTCAATCATGTAAAAACTCGAAGAAAATAAATAGAGAAAAGCCGGCTATCGGAATCGAACCGATGACCATCGCATTACAAATGCGATGCTCTAACCTCTGAGCTAAGCAGGCTCACATAAGAGAAATTATACCTGCATAGGGATTCAATAAACTATTGTTAGCTATTAATTAATATACTTATATTTGCATTCTTGGCGATTCCTATTAGCTAGTCATAATGAATATGACTATCGAAAAAATAGAATATAGAATTGAAAGGAAATATTCAATACTCATACTTACCATAGACCATAGAATATAACGATTAATCTATCGATATATAATTTTAGTTTTTTTCTCACATCACAATTATATAGTACAATTCTATAGTATAGCATTTAATATTAAAAAATATTCGATTCGATCTATTTTTAGATTAAATAATTTTCGTTTTTGCTTTCAAATGATATTTGAAAGTCTTTTTATTACACTTCTATATTTTATTTCATATCATCATATATATATATTTTATTTCTAAATGGAATGATTTGTTTTAAATAATTAGAAATTATTGCGCTTTGATTCGTAAAGATGGAAGCTCAGACGAAAAAAAGAATCGACCGTTCAAGTATTCCAAATTGCATGGGAAAAACGAGCAGAAGAGAGACATATATACGTGGTATATCTCCATCTATATTGAATTGCAGATACAGAAATGATAGAATCGTTTCTGATTGGACCAAATGCGGGTGCGGGTTTCCTATATAAGATGAAAGAAGATAGCCAAGAAATCAAAGAGGAGAAAAACTTTTTCGAGATAGGAATCAGTATTTAATGAATTCAACGGTTCCAACAGAAATGAAATAAAAAAGAGAACGACATCTCAATAAAAATGAGATCCTAATCTCAAAACAAAAAGGGGATATGGCGAAATTGGTAGACGCTGCGGACTTAATTGGATTGAGCCTTGGTATGGAAACCTACTAAGTGAGAACTTTCAAATTCAGAGAAACCCCGGAATTAATAAAAATGGGCAATCCTGAGCCAAATCCTATTTTCCAAAAACAAACAAAGGCCCAGAAGGTGAAAAAAGGATAGGTGCAGAGACTCAATGGAAGCTGTTCTAACAAATGGAATTGACTGTGTTGCATTGGTAGAGGAATCCTTCCATTGAAACTTCCGAAAATATGAAGGATATA